TTGAGCAAGAGCTAAAGTAGCTCCTAAAAATAATGTTATTATACCTATCAAAGATATTAGATTTAGTATGTAAGGTATAACTATGAAAAGAGGAAGAAGCCGAGCTACAAGAAAAATTCCTGCTGCTACCATGGTAGCAGCATGGATAAGAGCCGAAATAGGGGTAGGCCCTTCCATGGCATCGGGTAACCAGACATGAAGGGGAAATTGGGCAGATTTAGCAACTGCGCCGGAAAATAATAGGAAGGCACATAAAGTAACAAATAAAGGATTAACTTCATTATTATAAACCAAGTTTTTTAGTATTTCAAACAAATCCCGAAATTCAAAACTACCTGTTATCCAATAAAAACCTAAAATTCCTAATAATAACCCAAAATCTCCGACACGATTAGTTACAAACGCTTTTTGACAAGCATTCGCCGCACTGGGTCGGGTGAACCAAAAACCTATTAATAGATAAGAACACATTCCAACTAATTCCCAAAAAATATAAATTTGTATTAAATTCGAACTAGTAACTAATCCCAACATTGAAGTATTGGAAAAACTCATATAAGCAAAAAATCTCACATATCCCCGATCATGAGACATATAATTGTCACTATAAATAAGAACCATAATACCAACACTTGTGATTAATATTGACATAATAGAAGTAAGTGGATCAACCAAGTAGCCAAACTCTAAAGAAAAACCATTATTGATGGTCCAAGACCATACAGATTGATAGGCAGAATTGTTATTTAGTTGCTGAATAAAGAAATGGGCTGAAAAAAGCATAACTATACTTAATAATAAAACACTCGGAAAAGCCCACATACGGCGAAGATTTTTGGTTGCCGTTGGAAAAAGTAGAAGTCCTGCTCCTATTAACATAGGAACTGGAAGTGGAATGAACGGTATGATCCATGAATATTGATATGTATATTCCATAAAAAAAAATAAATAAAAAAAATTATCTTAATGTTTCTGATTCACCGGTTCTTATTTCTTTTCTTTTGAAAGCGATCGATTAATAAAAAAAATTAAGATATATAAAATAAAACTTAATATAATATAGAATTTTCCAGCCTTAATTATTCGGAATCTTTCCAAACTACTTCAACTATTTCAAATGAAGATGAAGAGTTAGGGTTAGTCAAATGATATGAACAAGTTACGAGTGAAAAATAAATATGTACTTTGTTTATTATTAAGTTTCTTATTAATATTGAATTGAATTGTTAATATGAAATTTAAATTTTTAAGTAAAATTTTATGAAGATAAAAACGAAAAATTGCATTTTCGGTCTAATTATTACGTATTTCTAATTATTACGTATTAAAATAATTTTTTTTATATCTATAGAGCAAGGATAAATAATGACAGCAAAAACAGTATTTTATACGAATAATAGGAACCATAACTTGAACTTGACCCATAAAACCTATTTCCCATAAAACAAAACCTATTTAGTGCAGTTGGGTTATTTTATTCCCAATCATTAACGAATTCATTTTAGAACTAATTGATTGTCTTCCATTACAAATAAAAGCTATTTGTAGGAAATGCTATCCCACACTTTTTTTATGTAAAATAAAAACGGAGGGGCCAATAAAACGGTTTTTAGAAAGTATTTTGTATATTTTAATCGATTAACTATTAGACTCATTCGAGTTTGAAAATTAAGTGTACTTTTTCTTCGAACTTGACCAATTTAATTAATATAATAGAAAAAGAAAAATTATTAAAGTTTTTTTAGGAGAGGTATTGGTTTTTTAAACCTTTCGATGTATTTTATTACATGTAAGAATGTAACATGACAAAAAAAGAAAGCAAACACGCAACCCCTTTGTTTGTATTTTTTTTTTTTATTTTAATTTGATTTTATCAACTTCAATCTATTCTATTTGGCATAGTGGATCTTATTGTTCTTAGTAATATTTTAGACGATTTTTCCATAGACCTTGGGAGTGTAATTTAGAGAATAACTAGATAGAGATTATAGTAAAGAACAATTGATTTTGAACAATAGATGTCTTTCACATCCAACCGACGAACCTATTATCATTTTTTAATGGCAGTTCCAAAAAAGCGCACCTCTAGTTCAAAAAAACGTATTCGTAAAAATAGTTGGAAAAGGAAGGGGTATTGGGCAGCATTGAAAGCTTTTTCGTTAGCGAAATCTCTTTCTACCGGTAGCTCAAAAAGTTTTTTTTATGTGACAAATAAATAATAAACCAATAGACTAAATAATCTGGATCGGTCTAATTCGAAAAAGAGTCTAATTTTTGTTAGAATTTTATTTATATTTTTGTTAGAATTTTATTTATTTATAAGTTTTTTTTTCTAAACTTTAGAAGTTATCAAAATAATATAAATAATATAATAATAATAGTAAAATAATCTAAATTACTATTTTTTTTTCATTTACATTTAATAAAACAAAATTATTTCCCTTCTCTAATGTTTTAACCTGATCAATAACAATATTAAATTGAATTTATTTTGTTTTTTTAGTAGAAATAAGAATTCGGTTGTCTACTGAATTTAAAAAATGAATGGTATTCTTTTGTTTGAAAAAAGAATAAACGCAAGCACAAGGTTTCACCTTTGGTTTTGGTATGCTTTATCATTTTCAAGATGGGGATTCTCACCTTCCCCATCGACTTGACTCGATAATCCATTTTTGTTTTTAGTTCTATCCATGGATTGAAGTCAAAATTATCTAGTTACAAACGTTCCGTTTTATTTTCAGGAGACTGTAGAGTAATAAACTACGAAACGAAAAATCCCGTTCCGTTGTTAGTTAAGTTAAAAAAACGGATACCCTAAAATGAAAATAATAATAAATAAATAATAAATAATAAACAAAACGATTTGAAACAAACTTTTAGTCATCAATTTGAATGTTTCCTAAAAAAATATGGAATTAACCGCCTCAATCTCGACGATTGAATAAAAATAGGTTATTATGATTTCGAATAAGCCGCTATGGTGAAATCGGTAGACACGCTGCTCTTAGGAAGCAGTGCTAGAGCATCTCGGTTCGAGTCCGAGTGGCGGCATGGCTTTTTCTAAAAGAGTAAGCCCTATAATGAATTCAATTCCCGATTTCAATTCCTATAATTGAGGCTCCTCGTTTTTAATAATTTTTATGATATTTTCAACTTTAGAGCGTATATTAACTCATATATCCTTTTCAATCATTTCAATTGTAATTACAATTCATTTGATAACTTTATTAGTCGATGAAATCGTAGGACTATATGATTCATCAGAAAAGGGGATGATAGCTACTTTTTTCTGCATAACGGGATTGTTAGTTACTCGTTGGATTTATTTTGGGCATTTACCATTAAGCGATTTATATGAATCATTAATTTTTCTTTCGTGGGGTTTTTCCATTATTCATATGATTCCGTATTTTAAAAAACAAAAAAACCATTTAAGCGCAATAACCGCGCCAAGTGCTATTTTTACCCAGGGTTTCGCTACTTCGGGTCTTTTAACTGAAATGCATCAATCCGCAATATTAGTACCTGCTCTCCAATCCCATTGGTTAATGATGCACGTAAGTATGATGGTATTGGGCTATGCAGCTCTTTTGTGTGGATCATTATTATCACTAGCTCTTCTAGTCATTACATTTCGAAAATTCATAAGGATTTTTAGTAAAAGCAATAATTTATTAACTGAGTTATTTTCCTTTGGTGAGATTCAATACGTGAATGAAAGAAACAATGTCTTACAAAACACTTCTTTGATTTCTTCTCAGAATTATTACAGGTATCAATTAATTCAACAATTGGATCGATGGAGTTATCGTATTATTAGTTTGGGGTTTATCCTTTTAACCATAGGTATTCTTTCGGGAGCAGTATGGGCTAATGAAGCATGGGGATCCTATTGGAATTGGGATCCAAAAGAGACTTGGGCATTTATTACTTGGACCGTATTTGCGATTTATTTACATATTCGAACAAATAAAAATTTTGAAAGTGTAAATTCTGCAATTGTGGCCTCAATGGGCTTTTTTATAATTTGGATATGCTATTTTGGAGTTAATCTATTAGGAATAGGGTTGCATAGTTATGGTTCATTTACATTACTATCTAATTGAATTGAATAAAGTACTTGACAACTAGAAGCATAGGACAGCCTACGTATATATATGAAAACCATCAAGAACCATTTGAATCATTCCATTTCCATTACTTGATTCAAATGGTTCTCGAAAATGTCAAAAATATCTGGTTATATGGTTATAATAGAATTCCAATTTTTTATTTAACTTAAGAGCAGAAAAATACTTTTTTTATTGTACAATGAACGATTTAAAAAATCATCGTATTTTATATTTTGGTTTATTCACAAAAACTATCTATAAAAATAATTCGATATAATAGCTTCGACCTTGTCAACTGATAATGCGAAAACGAAATCGGGATAAATACCAATACCTATTACAGGTAAAAGGATAGAAATCGAAACAAATAACTCTCGCGGTCCAGAATCAAAAAAATAAGAGTTTGGGGCATTAAAAAGCTTGTATCCATAGAACATCTGGCGTAACATAGATAATGAATAAATAGGAGTTAATATCATTCCAATTGCCATTACAAAAGTAATTAATACTTTTGTCATTAAAAGATATTTTTGGCTAGTAAGTATTCCAAAAAAAACTATCAATTCGGCAACAAAACCGCTCATGCCCGGTAATGCAAGCGAAGCCATTGATAAGATACTGAAAGTCGTGAATATTTTTGGAATTGCGATAGCCATTCCGCCCATTTCGTCGAGATAAACAAGTCGTATTCTATCATAACTCGTTCCGGCCAAGAAAAAAAGCGCAGCGCCAATAAATCCGTGAGAAATTATTTGTAAAACGGCCCCATTGAGCCCTGTATCGCTTATAGAACCAATTCCTATAATTATGAAACCCATATGAGATACAGAGGAATAGGCTATTCTTTTTTTTAAATTACGCTGACCGGGAGATGTTGAAGCTGCATAGATTATTTGAATTGTGCCTACTATCATCAACCAGGGAGAAAATATAGAATGGGCATGGGGTAATAATTCCATATTGATCCGAACCAATCCATACGCTCCCATTTTTAATAAGATTCCGGCTAAAAGCATACAAGTACTATAATGTGCCTCTCCATGGGTGTCTGGTAACCATGTGTGTAAGGGTATGATCGGTGATTTGACAGCAAAAGCAATAAGAAATCCAATATAGAATATTATTTCTAGTGCTACAGGATACGATTGATTAGCTGATGTTTCAAAATTTAATGTCGGCTCATTGGAACCATATAAACCAATACCTAGAACTCCCATTAATAAAAAAATGGAACCTCCGGCAGTGTACAAAATAAATTTTGTAGCTGAATACAAACGTTTCTTTCCCCCCCACATCGATAGAAGTAGATAAACGGGAATTAATTCTAACTCCCACATGATGAAAAAAAGTAAAAGGTCTTGAGAAGAAAAGGGTCCTATTTGACCGCTATACATTGCTAACATTAGGAAATGGAATAGTCGGGAATCTCGAGTAACGGGCCAAGCCGCTAAAGTAGCTAAAGTTGTGATAAATCCTGTCAGTAAAATGGGTCCTATAGAAATTCCATCTATTCCCAACCTCCAGTAAAAATCAAAAAAATTGATCCATTTATAATTCTCCGTTAGTTGCATTAACGGATCATCCAATTGGAAACGATAACCGAATGCATAGGTTGTTAGAAGGAGTTCGAGTATACATATACATATAGTATACCACTTTATTACCTTATTTCCTCTATGAGGAAGAAAGAAAATTAAGGAACCCGCGGATATTGGCAAAACTACAATTAGCGTTAACCAAGGAAAATTATTCATGGTAAAAACAAAATAAACTTGGACCAGAAAAACCCGTGCTCGAAATAAATATATTTTGAGCGCGGGTTTTTGTCGGTAAGGGTAAAAAAATCAAATGTATTCGAGTAGGGTTTTGTGGAACGTATTAATAAGCTAGACCCATACTTCGAGTTGTTTCATGCCATAAATAAACGCGAACACTCAAGAAATCCGTTGGGCAGGCAGATTCACATCTCTTACAACCAACACAGTCCTCTGTTCTTGGAGCAGAAGCTATTTGCTTAGCTTTACATCCGTCCCAAGGTATCATTTCTAATACATCGGTTGGGCAGGCTCGCACACATTGAGTACACCCTATACACGTATCATAAATCTTTACTGAATGTGACATTGAATCTATAAATTTTTGAACGTCAGAAATTTTCGATCTAGTAAACTTGTAAATGACTCATATATTTAGACACCAGATGAATCAATAATTTACCAGAAATTTTGAAACAATCTACTTCTGGATCGACTCATGCGATAGAGCCAAGATACTTTGATTTCTTACATTTTCGAAAACATGGATTAGATTTAATGTATGGTCATTTAATTCGAATTTATGAATATTAAAATTTCAATGATTAATACAATACTACTTATTCAACAAATTCGATTGATTGATACGAGTTGATTTTCTGTTACGATAAATTGACGAAACAATAGCCGGTCCAATAGCTGCTTCAGCGGCGGCAATAGCTATAACAAAAATTGAGAAAACATTTCCTTTTAATTGCCGACTATCAAAAAAATCAGAAAATGTTACGAAATTTATATTAACCGCATTCAGTATAAGTTCAAGACACATAAGGGCTCTAACCATATTTCGGCTCGTGATCAATCCATAGATACCGATAGAAAATAAGTAGGCACTCAAAACAAGTACATGCTCGAGCATCATTGACTAACTCCTTATCAATTTTGATTCATTTCAATATGAACTGAACAACAATTCAACAGATTCAATTGACTAGAATATAAAGTCCGGAACAAAAGAATATATTGTATTGGTAATAGATTAAATAAAAGAATTTCTATTTTGGATTTTAGACATAACCAATACCGATTTAAAAATTGAAGATAAAAAAATGTAATAACACAGAACAGAATTGAATTTGGATTACTGTTGCTAATTCTAGAGATTTCTTACTGGCGCGCTACGGCAATTGCGCCTATCAAAGCGACTAAAAGAATTATCGAAATGAATTCAAATGGAAGAAAAAAATCTGTTGATAAATGAATTCCAATTTGTTGACTATTACTTATCAAATCTTGCTCTATAATCTGGTTTGATCTTGTAGTCCAAATAATCCCGTACCATGACGTATCTGTAATAGTAACCATTAGTAAAAAAAAAATACTTGTACAAACAGGCAAAGTAAACCCGTCCCCAACAGTCCAAAGATTAAAATCTTTGTAATATTCTGAACCATTCATGAACATCACAGCAAATACAATTAAAACATTTATAGCTCCCACGTAAATAAGAAGTTGTGCAGCAGCTACAAAATAGGAGTTTAATAGAATATAGAATAAGGATATACAAACAAGAACCAGTCCCAATGAAAAGGCGGAATAAATGGGGTTGGTAAATAATACCACACCTATACCTCCTAGTATAAGACCCGATCCCAGAAAGACTAAAAGAAAATCATGTATTGGTCCAGGCAAATCCATTATATGTAAAATAAGAGATAAATAAATCAAAATGTTTTTCATGACCTTATTGAGACCCGACCAGAAATTTTTTTCTAATTTTTGAGAAATTCCTAATTAAATCCTAAGGGATATGACTAAATGTAGGTACAATTATTGGGCTAATTTTATTCTTTATCTGAAGGAGTAGTTCTAATCCGAAACTTTAGATTTCGAAATATATACAGATATATTAATTAATAGATTATAGATTAATAGATTTTCAATCCAAATTAAGACTTGGTTCTTACCAACCAATCAATACTTGGAATTTGTAGTTATTGACCAAACAAAACGAAAGAACCCCTAATTTCTTTAAATTAGATCAAAACCGAACCTTAGTATTGTTAAAGTAATTGGAAATTATTCTTTAATTAAGAGATTTACTTATTTTTTATTTGAGGCGAATTAAAAATTGTTCTAATTGTATAATCGTCAATTACTGACATTGGTAAACGACCCAAAGAAATTTGATTATAATTTAATTCGTGACGATCATAAGTAGAAAGTTCATATTCTTCAGTCATTGATAAACAATTTGTTGGACAATACTCAACACAATTACCACAAAATATACAGATTCCGAAATCAATACTGTAATTAAGTAATCGTTTCTTGCGAATATCCGTTTCCAATTTCCAATCAACAACGGGTAGATCTATAGGACATACGCGAACACATACTTCACAAGCAATACATTTATCAAATTCAAAATGAATTCGACCACGGAAACGCTCCGCGGTGATTAACTTTTCATAAGGATATTGAATAGTTACGGGTAAACGATTTGCGTGGGATAAAGTAATCATGAAACTTTGACCAATGTACCTTGCAGCCCGTACTGTTTGTTGACCATAATTCATGAACCCAGTTACCATAGAAAACATATCGTGAATATATATGAATAATTTTATGTTTGTTTATTTCTCTTGGTTGAGACAAGTTGTGAATATAGAATATTCCTTTACAGCGAAAAGAGTTGGGAAGAAGTTGTTAATAATAGATTACCGAGCGAGATAGGTAAAAGAAATTTCCATCCAAGATTTAAGAGTTGGTCCATTCTTAGCCTCGGCAAAGTCCATCTTGTTGTGATAGGAATGAACAAGAACAAATAAGTTTTAGCTAATGTAATAAAGATACCAATTGTCGCTCCAAAGACTCCACCCATTTTATTTATTTCAAAAAACTCAGAAACATATATGTCCGGAATAGAGATATTCCAACCTCCCAAGTAAAGAACTGTTACAAATAATGAAGAAACTAATAGGTTTAGATAGGAAGCAACATAAAATAAACCGAATTTGATACCCGAGTATTCGGTTTGATAACCTGCTACTAATTCTTCTTCTGCTTCTGGTAAATCAAAAGGTAATCTCTCACATTCTGCTAGGGAAGAGATGAGAAAAATGATAAACCCTATAGGCTGACGCCACAAATTCCACCCCCCCAAACCGTATTTTGATTGCGCCTCAACTATATCAATTGTACTTGAACTGTTAGATAATCATAGTCGGTGATACCATCACTGTTACCATCGCTATTACAGAACCGTACATGAGATTTTCACCTCATACGGCTCCTTGAAGGCCATAAATAAATCTAAGGGCCGGGTAAGTTTTATTTTGATTTTATCTTGATATGTTTGTAGGATGAATAAGATCAAACTTTATTGGACGGTCCAAAATTAGACCAATTGAATTCTGTCTGTTATAATTATTTAGTTTTTTATTTAATTAATTATTATTTTAATAATTAAATAAAAAAAAAACACACAAAGTACTTCTGAATTGATCTCACCCCTTCTTTAATAATTTTAATTCTTCTTTGTTGAGTAATAACTTAATTCTTCAATAAAATACTTCTTGTAGAAATATCAATAACCCGTCTTTTTCACTTAAAAAAAATTCCATATTAATTCATGAATTATGATACAAATTCTATATATATGAATATGGAAAAAGATCAAAAAGATTTTTTTTTATTGGAATTGGGTTTCTTTCTCTCTTTTTTTTTTCGTTCCTATTCTTCTTTCTATTTTTGAGAAAAAGAGGGCTTACAAAATAAAGGAAAGGGTTTTTTCGTTCCCAATAGTTATGTATTTAATCGGTGGATAGGAGCATACTCTGGATTGGAATCGTGCCTTGGGGAGTACTGCCTAATAATTTCTACCAACTTTAAGCCCCAATTAGTATTCTTTGTTTGTATATTATGTCAAAATGTTCTTTTGGATAATTTACATAATCTCCATTTCCATTACAAATCCGTTACATATCTTGGTGTTTCTAACCATCCACACGTTTTTGTTCAACCCCCCGTTATGATAATACGTGTATGGTAATACATACAAATGATAGTGAAAACTCAATACGGTGGATCTTTTGAGCCCGCTTCAAGTCAGGATGACTAATCAACCAATCTTGGGGTAAACGGTTTCTTATGTTTATTTCCGCTTAACTCTTTAACTCTTATACATGGAAAATGAGACTCAATATTTTTACTGCGAATTTATATATTCTAAATTATCTTATTTATACTTATTTATATATTTATATATAAGCTGTTTTCTTTCACTCATATAACTATTTGATTTAATTCTTCAATCCGAAATCCGAATAATTAATAAAAAAAAATGAAGATATCTACTCTACTCAATTCATTCCACCACATTTCCTATAAAGAAAGAATAAAGAAAAGTTTATGTCTATATATCAACGAATCGCACGTAGAGATATGGATAACACACATAAAGTTAATGGTATTTCATAACTAATCGATTGAGCAGCAGCTCGTAGACCACCTAAAAAGGAATATTTATTATTTGACCCGTATCCTGACATAAGAAGTCCAATGGGAGCAATACTTGAAATGGCAATCCATAAAAAAACACCAATATTGAGATCCGCTAAAACAAGGCGATAACCAAACGGAACTACTAAATAGCTTACTAAAATTGATATAACTGCTATGGATGGACCGATACTGAATAAACGAGTATCCCCTCTAGATGGAAAAAGATTTTCTTTGAAAAGAAGTTTTGTCCCATCTGCTAGAGCTTGAAGAACTCCCAAAGGGCCGGCGTATTCAGGTCCAATACGTTGTTGTATTCCCGCGGATATTTCTCTTTCTAACCATACAATTACCAGTACGCCTATTGTGATTCCCAATACAAGAGTCAAAATAGGAATAAATAACCATATAATTCCATAGACCTCTTTTAAAAATTCCAATCTAGAAAAAGAATCGATATCTTGTACTTTTGGTGTATCAATTATCATTTCAACGATCAACTTCTCCCATAATGATATCTATACTACCTAGTATTGTCATAATATCAGCCAATTTCATTCTTTTAACTAACTGAGGAAGAATTTGCAAATTAATAAAACCCGGCGGTCGAATTTTCCATCTCCAAGGAAAACCACTCCGATCCCCTATCAGAAAAATCCCCAACTCTCCTTTTGGGGCTTCGACTCTCACATAAAGTTCTTGTTTCGGCAATTCAAATGTAGGAGAAGGTTTTTTACTAATAAAGCGATATTCAAAATCATTCCATTCTGGATTCCCTTCTCTATCAAAGTATCGGATTTCTAAATTCTCATATGGTCCCCCCGGAATTCCTTCGAGAGCCTGTTGAATAATTTTTATGGATTCTACCATTTCACCAATTCGGACTAGATAACGAGCCAATGAATCTCCTTCTTTTTGCCACTGTACTTCCCAATCAAATTCGTCGTAACACTCATACTGATCAACTTTACGAAGATCCCATTGTATTCCGGACGCTCGCAGCATTGGTCCCGATAAACCCCAATTTATTACTTCCTCTCGACCAATAATGCCTACCCCCTCGACTCGTTCTAAAAAAATTGGATTGCGTGTAATAAGTTGTTGATATTCAGCAACCCTTGTTAAAAAATAATTGCAGAAATCCAAACATTTATCTATCCAGCCATGAGGTAGATCAGCCGCTACTCCCCCGATCCTAAAATAATTATGCATCATTCTCATACCGGTGGCAGCTTCGAATAGATCATATACTAATTCTCTTTCTCTGAAAATATAGAAAAAAGGAGTCTGTGCACCAATATCCGCCATAAAAGGACCGAGCCATAACAGATGAGAAGCTATACGACTCAACTCCAACATAATTATTCTGATATAGCTGGCTCTTTTAGGTACTTGAATATTTCCCAGCTGTTCCGGCCCATTTACCGTTATTGCTTCTGTGAACATAGTAGCTAAATAATCCCAACGTGTTACATAAGGCAAATATTGTATAATTGTTCGGTTTTCCGCAATTTTTTCCATCCCTCGGTGTAAATAACCCAATATTGGTTCACAGTCAATAACATCTTCACCATCTAGAGTAATGATAAGTCGAAGAACACCATGCATTGATGGATGGTGGGGACCCATATTGACTACCATGAGGTCTTTTCTTGTAGCTGGTATATTCATAGGTTTTTCCTTAATTCATTCTTTCATGAATTTCTGAAAACGAAAAAAAGTTCATTCAAATTCAAGATCTAATAAATCAAATAATTCAAAATGCCTCTTCAAATTAACGAGTTTTTAATTCCCGAATATCCAACCGATTAATTAATTCTTTATAACCCATTTTATTTTTCTTTGACAAATAAGATAGCAGTCGTTGGCGTTTTCCCAGAATTTTACGTAGACCTCTCTGAGATAAATAGTCTTTTTTGTGTAATTGTAAATGTGAAGTAAGTCTTCGTATCCTATTGGTGAAACTAAATATTTGAAATTCAACAGATCCCCAGTTTTCTTCTTTTTCTTCTTGTGAAATAACTGAGATGAATGAATTTTTTACCATAAAATGAAACCCCCTCTTTTTTTAAGATATTTTTGTTGATAGATATATTTATTGATCAGTAATAATAATGTCACTCGTTTTAGTTTGGTATAGACAATAATCTGAATTTCGTTATAAATTTCGGATTTTTTTAAATCAAATTGAATCAATCCGATTTTAATTTTAAAATTCGATTTGAAAAGGTATACAAAAGGGTGGTTGTTTTCTGCACTCCCAAAAGATAAAAACTTAGTCCTACAATCAGAAGGTTTTATTGATTCATTTCTAGATCGAATTGATAGGTCATTGAATTAGTATCATGTATCAGAATGGAATGTAAGACAATGGATGTGTGCACCTCTTTGTCGTCATAGACCCGCTGTGATATGGGATGGGAAATATAGCAAAAATGGACTAGTAATAAATTTTCAATCGCGGATACATATGTATCCTTACCATACCGAAACGACTGCCGTTATTGGTATCAAACCAATACCGATTCATACAAGCTAAATCTTCTAATCGATAATTGGGCCAAAGAAATAACTTTAATTTAATAAGTTTTTTTTTTAATCCTTTGCTTTTATCCAAACCCTGGCCGTTTACCTTATTCCCATTCCCCAATGCTGAATTTTTATGCATATCATTTCTATTCCTAGAATTGAAACAAATTAGAATTCTAAATTCTCTCCGAAGTCTGGGTGATAAAAGATTTTCAGGAACAAACAAATCATAATTATTTTTATCTCTATTTCCAGTCATCTTTTGATATTTGGTAATGACTTTATCAGAATTCTTATCATCAGAATTCTTATCAACATGGTTTTTTTCTCGGTATTTTTGATTAATTTGGTGTTTACTTTGATGAACCAATGAAATACCAATGGTTTGATACATAATAAATTGTCCATCATTTTTTATAGATAGACGAATCGGTTCAATAATAAAAATTCCTCTTTTGATCAATTCTGTAAGAGTTAAATTTTTCTGAATCATCAGAATATCCAGACTCATTTCTCCCCTTTGAATAGAGGATATAGTTATTTCTCTTGGATTTATCAGTCTAAGCAGGAGACAATATACTTTGATGTTATTGATTATTTTTTTATTTAAAATATCATCCCATCGCAATTGAAAATGCAAATACCTTTTTAGCAAGAAATAAAACTCCGCTTTTGTATTGTTCTTGTATTGCTTTTTATTTTTATGTTTTTTCATGTCCGAGCCCATATAATCTTCTTCAACATCTTTTTCTTGGTTTGAAAGAGCGGATTCAAGGTTTGCTTGGTCCGCAGATTCTTTTTGACCTTTATTTCGTTTTTTTAATTCAAGAGATTTTTTTTCATTGGAGGATATAAAAGGATCTCTTTTTTTATTTCCAGCGATGCTTTTGTTTTCAATATCGGTAGCGTTTTCATTTATATTAGAATCTAAAAGAAGTAATTTTATTGGTATAACCCACGGTTTAGTTTTATACAAATTATAAAGTATCAAAAATTCTGGGAAGAACCAATGTTCAAGATTTGATATGGGACGATTTAATATTTCTTCATTCATTCCCATCCAATCCAAAAACCCTTTTTGATTGGATAGGTTGATTTCTTGATCTTGATGAATCGTGAGGTAAAAAGGATCTTTCTTTTTTATTTTATCAATTATTTGATAATTATTAAGCTTAGCCTTAGTAGATTTTTTATTACTGTCAGTATCAATATTGATCCAGGCTTCGATATCGACTTTCTTTCTAAGACAAAAATGGATAATTCTCCAATCAAAATATTTTCTATCCATATTTTTCTCCATATCTCTAATATCATCTTGTACTAGATCATTATTGATAGGGATAATAGGAATACCTTCCATCATATTAAATAATTTTCCTTTATGTGTGTTGGAATTCGAAAAAACTTCTTGGTTATTTTTTACATGAAATGGCGATTCATAAATTGAAGAGTACTTCGTATCTTCAGAATTAATAGATTTATATGCTAACCGATCATATCTATATTGTTTTTTAAAACTCTCCTTTTGATTTAGTAATGAAGCCTTTTCCAAATTTTTTTGTTTTTCGTAGTGAATAAATTTCATTTTTTTAGATGAATTGCATAAATCCTTATTTTGATTCATACAGTGTTGATTGAATCTATTTCGCCATTTTTGTGTTACTAGTCTAGACCATCTAATCTGAGATATATCATATTGATAATGATTCCTTAACCAATTTGTCCATTGATTCATTCCAGACTTCTGACGATTCTTATGTTTTAATTGAGAATGAAACAATTCTTGTGTTCCAACAAAAGAATCCTTTATTTCATTTTTAATAAAAAGGGCTGCTCCATTATATTGAAAGACAGATTTTAACTTATATAAATAGAAATTAATAAATTGGGTTTGTGAGAGTTTGTAAAATACATAGGCTTGTGAAAAGTAGGATAAGTCACAAAAATTATTTGCATTCTTATTACTAATATTAGTATTATAAAGTGCCTTTTTTAGAGTCGAAATAAAGTGAATTAAACTTTGATTTGTTTTATCAATTTTTTCTTGAGTTGTTTCATTATTGGTAATGTATTTATTAATAATTTTTTTTATTGATTCAAGAAATGGTTGTGTATTGATCCTAGGAATATTAATGATCCACAGAAAGATATCTATGTATACTCTTTCAATGAAAATTTTTAAAAAATAATGTGATTTGCGGATTAATCGAACATTTTTTCTTTTTAATATCTGCCAAATATTTTTTTGTGATTCCAACCTTTTATCATCATCACTTATTTTTATTTTGTTAGAACTAATATTTCGATCTGGAATTAGAACCCCCCCCCTTTTTTCATTTTTTATTTTTTCTATTTGATTTATGATTGTGTTTGTTCTATCAGTTAGATCCTGCATTTTTTTTTCTGTCAATGAATAATTTGTCCAATCCCGAGGTATAGTTTGAATGGACGATTCATGAATCATCAAATTACTGATTATAGAATCTTTTTTAGTTTTACTCAATTCAAATTCATATACTTTTCTTTTTCTCAATCCAAACAGGAGAATTGGGTTTATTTTTGAGAGTTCTTTTTTTATTTCTTTTAAAAACTGAATGCTTTTAATGACCCATTTTTTTGTTTCTTTTGAAACATTTAGAAACAATTTTGTTTTTTCTTTTAAAATTCTTAGAATTAGAAAGCATTTCTTTTTCAATTTTTTAATTTTTATTTTGAGTTCTTTAAAAATGGGTTCAAAAAATGAAAGTTGTTTTCTGGGAGAATCAAAAGGGAATTCCGCTTCCATTCCAAAAATTGTTAAAAAACAAAAATCATTTTTGGAATCTTTCTTTTTCATTGGATCGTTATAAGGGGCTCGTAGGTTCGATCTGTGCCAAGGTTTCAGACGAAAAGGAAATAGAATCTTAATCTGAATACCGTCTGTTAACCAGTTTTTTGGAAATTCTTTTTCTGATAATTGAACGCCATTATAGGTGCATTTAACATGCATTTCTCTATTCCAATCCTTTAAATCCTCGGACCATTCGGGAAATTGAAATAATAGCATACGGGCGATATTTTTAACTATTATCAATGAAGGCAATATAATATATTTTCTAAGAATCGATTGGATTACTAACAAAAAACCTCTTATTACTTGAGCAAGTAAAATACTATCCCAGGCTTCCGCTATTTCTATACGTACTTTCTCCTTTCTTTTGTCTTCTTCTTTTTTATCCTCTTCTTTTTTTTTCTCACTTTCTTCTGTGGTTTTCTCTTTATAATCCGAAATTTTGAGTTCTGCGTTTGTCCACATACAATTTCTCAAAATTAGGTTTATACGTTCGGAAATATCAAAAGAAAAAAGGGGGGATTTGTCTATTCGGTCCAAAAAAAGGGGGGAATGCACATCTGCCTCAAAGAATTTCCAAGTAACTATTTTACGTCTTTGAGCACGCACGGAGCCTTTGATTATGTCTCGACGAAAATCTGATTGTTGTGAATAACGTATCAAAGCTACTTCGTCTGTTTGATCAGTATTATTAGTTTCTTGGGTATTATTATAAGTATCCGTATCAGTATTCTGTTGGTTATCAGTAAAAATAACTACACGTTTGGCTTTTCTTGAGCGAATCTCATGATCCTCTACCACACTTTCCTCGGTTTCTCCCTCCTGTTGTTCCAAATCGTTAATTAATTTGTATGACCACCGAGGGACTTTTTTATGGATTTCTTTTAGTGCAATAGATTTTTTTTTTTTCGTTTTCTCGTTGGGAAGAGTTCTATCTGCATCAAATAAAAATTTGAAAATTTTGATTCTATCTTCTGAATCAATTCTTACTTGTTCGTGTTCAGGAACTAAAAAGGGTCTTTTAAAATTTAAACTTGATGTTGATTTTACAGCAAATTCATTGATTAAGTTCAATAAATAATAAATTTGCTTTGCGCATGTTTTTCTATCAAATGGATTTAGTTTCTGTTCAAATTCTAGGCGATTAATAATAAGAAGGATACTATGAATCTTATTTATACAAAACTTTTCTATATAATTTTTTATAGAAATTTCATTTATAATTGAGAGTGAAAACATTTTTTTGATTCGTCCGCGATAGGGTCCATTTAAGAAAGGATCATATATTTTTGGTAAATATTCTTTTTTAGTTTTATCATTACACAACCGAGTTCTTTTTTCGAGTACATTCAGAACAACGGATTCTTTAGCGAGAGTTTTTGCTAGATTTTTGTCGAGAGCTTTTACTCTATTTATAAAATTTTTGCTTATAGTTTTCTGTTTATGTTCATTGGTATAACTCCACTGATTATAAAATTCATTAGATTCATTAGAGGGGACTTTTTCCTTTGGGAACAGAGACGCCTTTGTTTGCATCATTTCCAAAAAAGTTGCCAAACTGGGAGGGTACGTAAAAACTATTCTTTCTTTTCCATCACTTTGACATGTATAAAAAAAATATTGTGACATTTCAGTTCTTACGGCATTTTCAAATCGATTGTTTTTTATATACCGTAGCGGACGATTCCATCGCTTAGGGTCGAAAAGAATAGTTACAACCGGTTTTTCAAACCGGAAGAGATCTTTTTTTTCTTTAAATATTTCTAACTTCG